TCATAAGGAATTCGAACAATTGCTTCAAATATAGTATCGGGAAGTACCGCCTGTGGAACCTCGATTTCCACGGGCTTATTGGCCAAATGGCAATTGGCGCATACAATACGGCCAGTCGCTTCTCGGGGATTTTCATAACCTTGCTGTGCAAAAATGGGATATGCGTTTGAAACAGATGCTCGGGTGATTATAAATATCATGAGCGATACAGAAATGGATCGAGTAATCTCTTCCTCTATACAAGAAAAGGCATTTCTAGTTTGCATGGTACAATCATTGATCCTGAAAATTTCTACAATAAAATTTGGTAGGTCGCTAATCTAGTTCCCTATCTACAATTCTGCTATTTACTAAATAAATTTGATTGGAATATGGAATGAATCCCTGGATCGGTAAAAAGAATAAGTAAGATTTCGAATGTTTAGCTTATGCACAAAGTAAGAAATATTGTAATTGAATCCTGTTGATCATTTTTTCAACCCTTCATTGAATGATAAATCACTACAAGTGACGGAGATACGCGATTTAAATAAAAAAAGATCCAATATTTAAAAATTGCATCTAGAATAACTGGACAAATGGAAACAAGAACAGATCTAATTTGATCATTTTGAGCAAATCCAAAATCCTTATAGACCAAAGCAATCATTAATTCCCAACCTTGGGTCGAATGGTATCCGAAGAAAAGATCAGCTAAGAAAAGAATAGAAAAAGCTTTTAGTGTGTCACTTAAGTTATAGAGGAATTCTTGAACCCAAGAGTTAAGGATAAAAAGTTCTTCATTACCTAAAATAGAATAAACACTTAGAATAATGAAATAGATTATATTTGTAGAGAAGTGCAAAATCGTCTGGATACGATCTTCATTGTACGTTTTGATCAATTGAATCATTTCCCTGTAGATTCCGATACTAAGTTCTTGTAGACGCGTTTCCGGGTATTCTTTTAGCATTTCATCCAGGAGGAAAAGTTCCTCTAATTCTATGAATGTTTTGAGAATACTCTTTTCTTGAATATCGTTCAAGAGAATTTCGGATTTACTAGTATTCCACCAATTAGTAACCCAAGATTCAAAATCTTTCTTAAATAAGAAAGAGATCCACCAGGGCAAAAAGACTATAGAGATAAAGGGGATGAATATTTTCTTTTTTGCCATTTTTCGTCTTTAATGAACTCACCTCATTCGGCAACGCCGACTCTAATATGATAATAATATCTCTCTGAAGAATAAGTAAGTCATAGAGATTAGAACGTATTTCCCCTCCATTTTTTTTTTTTTATTTACAATTCGGAAATCAGCCCTTGAACTTTAATTTAGAAAGAATACATAAAAAGAATAAGAAGGGGAAAGAGTCCACTTCAAATTCGAATGAAGAAAAAAGATATTGTTTTCAGATATATTCTTTACTCAAATTCGAAGCAATCGCCCCCTTTCGATTTTCGATGAATGTACGAAAAAATCCCTTCAAGTAATGAATATTACTCAGATTTCGAAACGAAAGAGCGCCCTTTCTATCAAGATATCAAATATTAAAAAAAAAAAATAAAAATTCTTTATTTCGAAATCTTTTGGTATATAAGATGAATTCTTTACTTTATTTATATTTCTTTTTTACTGAATTAAACTGAGTGGATTTACGCACGCATAAAAAACATTTTTTGCAGACAAAAACAGTTTGGCTATTTCGTGTACATCTGCTTTGGTCCGAATGGGCATTATGAAGAAACTTAAGTTAAATTATGCTATAGGAAAAAATTTAAGAATTCTTTCGAAAGGATTCATTCTTCCTTTAATTTTTTCAAAATATTTCAATTGGTACACGCAAGAAATAAGCCAATTCGGCAGCTTTTTGTTCAATCTCTCGTGGAGTAAAATTTTCATCGGTACGAGTCAAAGGAATGGCTCCCTGTCCTCTGATTTCCATATAAAGTACACGACGAATAGAAATACCCTCTTTCACCTCTATTCTAATGGACTGAATGTCTTTCATAAAGAATCGGAGGAAAATGCGACGATTTTTTCCAGGAAATCCCCAACGAAAAATACACACCATTCCCTCTTTTCTATCGAATCGATCATAACCACTACCTATATTCCAGGAAATTGTGGACCACAAATAGGAGCTAATAAAGAGACCCGCGATCCCATAGAAAGACATCACGAGCCCCTGCGGAAAAAAAATGATTTGATGAGATGGAAATAAGGATATCAAATTCCTACCAAGATAACTGGAAGTTCCAACCAATAAGAATCCTAATGAACCTAAAAAAAGAATAAGGGACCACCAGAAATTACTTGTTTTTCGAGACCCCGCTATAAGCTCTATCCATATATGTTTTGATCGCCAACTCATACTAGATCGGGTTTCATTTTATTGAAATTGGGAGAATAACCCAAATGAATTTGACTTGACTTTTTTTCCGAAGTAACTCTCATCAACTAGCACTATTCTGACGTGAACCTTTAGGAGTAAGTCATCCAATTGCTTATAGATCTAAAGAAAAATGGATGAGATTTTCCCCCACCCTATCTAAAAAATTTTATTTCTTTGAAGGTGAAGAAATAAGGAAACCATTGTAATTGCCGGAAATACTAGACCCATTAAGGGAACAAAAATAGGGGGAAAGTTGCTGAAAGTTGTCATAGAATCGGTACCTCGATTTCATATTTGTACCTGTTATTTCTATTTATTGTTATCTTATTTCTATTTTTTCTTATTTTAATAGTAAGATCTTTTACCTGTTATTGTTATATTGTTGGCAAGGTTTTTTCTAATCATTAGAATTCCTATAGAATTGTGTAGATAATTCTACTAAATATATCTAAGTAGGTATATATATATATTCATATATATATATAATAAGTGGCATAGATATATATATATTCTATACTATATAAGTAATCTATATATTCTATAGAATGATTTCATAAGAAATATCTATATCTATTCTATACATATATGTATAAAATAGATATAGAATCAGTACGAGGGATGTAGAACTAAACTAAATAAATGGTTTTTTATCTTTCTTTTTCTACACGAACTATATGGATGATAATCCCCCCTTTATCTTACTACTCCTCTCTTCTTTATTTTTATATTCTTTTGTTATATTACCCTTTTTTGTTTTCTTGTCTTTTAATTCGATTCTTGTCTTATAATTAAAAGATGATAATTTTTTTATAAAAAGATTTCATAAAAAAAAATAAATTTAGGGTTCTACTTGATTTCATTTTCATTTGAAGTCAAAGAAAGGAAAGCGTAGAGTTTTTTTAACAACTGACTCAGAACATCCTTTAAAAGATTACGCGGTACGACTGGATCGAATAAGCCTTTATCAAATAAATATTCAGTCTCTTGTGAACCCTCAGGTACTATTATTTTCAACGTTTCCTCAATTACTCTTTTCCCAGCAAATGCAATGTAGGCATGGGGTTCGGCAATGACAATCTCCCCCAACATACCAAAACTGGCTGTGACTCCACCAGTAGTAGGAGATGTAAGGATTGAAGTAAAAAATGATTTCTTATTTGATTTGTAATCAAATAAAGCCGAAGATATTTTAGCCATTTGCATCAAGCTCAAACTTCCTTCTTGCATGCGTGCTCCTCCGGAAGCACACACTAGAATAAGAGGTAAAGATTGCTTGGTAGCATACTGAATTAGACGGTTTATTTTCTCGCCGACTGCGGATCCCATGCTACCCCCCAAAAAGTTGAATTCCATAAACCCAATTGCTACGGGAATCCCCTTTATTTGACCTGTTCCCGTTTGAACAGCTTCTTTCAATCCCGTCTCTCTCTGATAAAAATCAATACGATCCATATACAGCTTTTCGTTTTCAAGGATGAGATCCTCATCCGAATCACACAGAGGGCGATTCTCTAGAAGCTTTAAAAACGGATCACGATCATGAGAATCAGAAACTTCACAGAATCTTTCATCACGACCCTTATCTGAATTTTGATCATCTCCATCGAGTTGTTCTCGATCTAGTTCGTTTTCGTCATGGTTTTTATTATCTTCAAAGGATTCGTCCTCCGAATCCCATCCAATGGGATCCAGAGAGACCATGTCCTCATCCATTGAATTCCAAGTACCCTGGTCGACCGAGAGTTCTATTCTCTCTGGGCTGCCCATTTTTAGGTGAAACCCACAATGTTCACAAATATTCATTTTTGATTTCAAAAATCTTTTATAATTTAGTTGATAACAATCTTCGCAGAGAACCCACAAATGGCTGTATTTTTGAGTTTCATCTAGATCATTAGAACTCTCGCTCTCACTAATATTTCGTCCTTCATGGTCTTGGTAAATAGAATTTGTGATGGAACCGCCATTATCGCAATCATTCAAATTCCAACTAGAATCATCCCAAGGTATGCGACTATCAAGATCTTTGTTCAAAGTATTCATAAGCATTAGACCCCTTTTTGTTTTGTGAGGTTTTACAGTACATTAAAAATGAAGAACTCCCTCTTTCACTAATATTTCGTTCTTCATGATGAAAAAAAAAATAAGAAATATTAATTTTCGAATTTTCCAATAAATTTAGCTTAATTATGCCAGTCCTCTCTAATTTTCAACGAAAACGAGATTGAGTTATTCCCAGATCTTTTAGCTTTGCCTCGAATCATTAGGTTTAGACATTATTCGGGGATGTTGAATCCTTTCAAACATGGAAACAACATACCCTTTTTTTGATTTCTCTTTCTATTAAGGAATCTTATGAATAGCGGATTCCCGCACGATAGACTTTTGATCGAAAGAATTTTACAAATTCCAACAAATTCTTTCTTGAATTGAGTCTTTTTGATTTCCGTCTTATTCAATTTCATTTGACTTATAACTAAACCATAGATCCGTAGATATTTGCGCAAAAAACTCGAGCTACATCATAAAATATACTATTTACACCGCCAACTCGCCCTCCTCCTCCCCTCAAAAAAAGAAGAAAAATAAATAAAAGATGAGATCAGTAAGTGTAAACTCATCGAAAATGAATCTTTGTGAGTTCGTAAATATTATACCAAGGGTGTCCTTAGAGTATACCCAATCAGTATAGCCATCCTCCTTCTAACATAGCAACGTAATTTCCCAATCAGTATCGAGGTGAAGTGTTAGATAATTTCTGTCTTCTTTTCTTGTTATTTGTCAACATATAATCATGTCTTTCAAGTTGCACCTTGCTTTCTACCGCATATTTTTTCAAGATATTTCTCTAGTTTGTAGATAATATCTGATTGATTCACTTATAGAATCACGAAATATCTTTTCTTATTTGATAAGAATTTATATCACAATTAATATAAATATAAATTAATTGTGATATAAATTGTCAAAACTGACTCATTTTTTTTTACCAAAAAATAGACTAAGAATTTAAGAAAACATGTAACCAAATAAGAAATTAAATTATTTGTTAAGTTATTCTCTTTAATATAAATTAAATAAAGGAAGACCTCAAAAATTATTAGTAATAAGGCTAGAAGATTCATTGACCCTTTATAGTGCCATTCTAAGCACTAAGATAACAAGGAATTCCAAGGAAAAGTAAGCTCTTGCTGCTAATAACGCATGATAGGATTTTGTTAGCTGTGAATAATAGCCCAACAGCCTCACATTGAAAAAAAAAAGTAAATCGATGTATACTTGTCCCATAAAACGAAACACACGGACTAAGACAAAGCGTAAAACCATGATGGCTCTCCTTATCTCCTTAATATAATATTTTCTATTATTTTTTTTTTTTTTAAAGATTTAATAAGACCCTGTAAAATTCAAAAAACTGCATAACATTGACTCCCTATGCGTGAGAGATAGCATTACAATATGCAAGCCAAACCAAGCACCAAGCCCGCTTAGCTCAGAGGTTAGAGCATTGCATTTGTAATGCGAAAGTCATCGGTTCGATTCCGATAGCCGGCTTTTCAATATTTGTTTTTCTTTTTTTACGAAAATCTCTAATCTCTTTTTGATTAATTAAAAACCAGTCCCCTTTTCCAACTCCAATCTACGATTGTACCTTCCTATTATTTACAAAAAAAAAATGATACATGATCTTCAAATCAAAGTCAAGACCAAGGCAGGGAGATTCAATTAGAATCTCTAAAATCCAGTTAATTTTACGTCGTACTCCAACCGGCGATTCTCCCTTTTTTTATGTAGTACAATACCTCATTCAGCGGATTTCACTTCATTTATCATATTTTCTATTTAGTTTAGTTTTAATTTAGGTTTATGAAATTTAAAACAAAAAGGAGTTTTTATGTCACGTTACAGAGGGCCGCGTTTCAAAAGAATTCGACGTCTGGGAGCTTTACCAGGACTAACTAGTAAAAGGCCTAGAGCCGAAAGCGATCTTAGAAGTAAACCGCGCTCTGGTAAAAAATCTCAATATCGTATTCGTTTAGAAGAAAAACAAAAATTGCGTTTTCATTATGGTCTTACAGAACGGCAATTGCTTAAATACGTTCGTATCGCCGGAAAAGCTAAAGGGCCAACCGGTCAGGTTTTACTCCAATTACTTGAAATGCGTTTGGATAACATACTTTTTCGGTTGGGTATGGCTTCGACCATACCTCAAGCCCGCCAATTAGTTAACCACAGACATATTTTGATTAATGGTCATATAGTAGATATACCAAGTTATCGCTGTAAACCTCAAGATATTATTACAGTGCGAGATAAACAAAAGTCTAGAGCTCTGATTCAAAATTATCTCGAGTCATCCCCCCATGAGGAATTGCCAAAAAATTTGACCCTTCACCCATTCCAATATAAGGGATTAGTCAATCAAATAATAGATAGTAAATGGGTTGGTTTGAAAATAAACGAATTGCTAATTGTAGAATATTATTCTCGCCAGACTTAAACCTAACTAACAAGTGCTCATACATTTTTGCCTCCCTTCGTATAAGTAAAGGGGCCAAGAAAACATAATGGGTTTGGTCCGGGGATCTCTCTCTCATTCATGTATCATAGACATAGATCGGGTCAGGGGTATTCTCATTCCTTGCCTACCCCTTCCCAGCATTTTCGATACCACAGAAATTATGAAAAAAGAATCCATATCGAATAAAGTTGGAAGAACGGTATGCATTCTTATTTGATCCATTGTGGTCAGTAAGATTGGCGAATTAGGTAAAGGTACGGAAAGAGAGGGATTCGAACCCTCGGTAAACAAAAGTCTACATAGCAGTTCCAATGCTACGCCTTGAACCACTCGGCCATCTCTCCCACATAATGATTATGGACCAGAAAAGGGGTAACTAGTGAGTCATTCATATTCGTTTTTTATTTGGAAGGTAGATGAAAGGTACATACAATCAATTGTAAATATAAAAATAGAAAACTTTTTCTTTTCATAAAATAAAAGAAAAACCCCCTGTAGAATGTTGAATAAAGACGATTTTTTTTTTTAATGAGTCTGTTTTTATGTTATTTCGTACTGTACAATTCCTCCGTTTGTGGAATTCTTTTCTCACGAGAGGTAATTAAAAGAAATTATAGAATGGATTATTACCTATGTCTAGATCTCGTATAAATGGAAATTTTATTGATAAGACTTTTTCAATTGTAGCCAATATCTTATTACGAATAATTCCAACAACTTCCGGAGAAAGGGAGGCATTTACCTATTACAGAGATGGTGCGATTTGATTATTGAATTTCTAGATCTTTCTATTTTGAATTTACCACTCTCACTCTTAGGACATTATTTGATTTGGTATAGAAATCAAAAGATTTTTGAAAAAAAAAAAGATCTACGCTTGCTGAGGGTGAAGTTTGTAAATAAAACAATTAATTCCTTCTATCGTGTATCCCCGATTAATGCAGCCTCGGATACTTTTGGATTTCTAGTATTAAGCAAAGGGTTTTATCTATGCTTGTGGATTAGGTCAACACTACTCCACTAGTCAAAGTGGGCAGCATAGGGGAAGAAGCACTACGCCTTGAAATCAACAATAGGAAAACTTTTTTTAATAAAATTATCCCCCTCCCCTCCTGGGATCGGGACTAAGAAGAATGGTTGGGACAACAAAGACCCATTTCGTTTGTATTTTGCATACCCGTATAACCATCGAAGACTGTTGAAGTGAATAATTCCCAGAAATAAAATGAAGTGGCGTTGAGGACAAATAAATTGTTTAAGTTACCATCTTTTTTATCCAGTACCAACATATTTGATGTTAAGAAAAGATCTTTTACAGGAAGGTTGGCTAGAGATTTCTTGTAAAAAAACTAGCCCTGCTCAGTTCATAATGAGAATATTGCATTTTTGATTCTATGTATTTTTCTCATTATGCACATAAAAAAAAGGAGGAGCCGTATGAGGTGAAAATCTCACGTACGGTTCTGGAACGGAGATTCTGTGAACAGAATGACGATGGCGACCGTAACGGATGTCGGCTCAATCTGAAGGAAATTATGCGGAAGCTTTACAGAATTATTATGAAGCTATGCGACTAGAAATTGATCCCTATGATCGAAGTTATATACTTTATAATATAGGCCTTATCCACACAAGTAACGGAGAACATACGAAAGCTTTGGAATATTATTTTCGGGCACTAGAACGAAACCCTTTCTTACCGCAAGCTTTTAATAATATGGCTGTGATCTGTCATTACGTGCGACTATCTCCACTATAGAAAGAGAAAAGAAAGAGCAAATCCGCTAATAAATACTAGAAAAAAAAAACAGCGGGCTTTCTACATATGGATCGTCCAAAACAACGATTTTTATCAGCTGTAGCAAAGAAACTTCATAGAAGTCGAAGTGTGAAGAAATAGAGATGCCTATATACTTTTTTCTATGGATAAAGGATCTAATTGATAGAGGAAGCACCGTAAAGACCAATTAGAAGGGTTTGGGGCCGATACAATAAGAACTGCTTACTTATATCATAGTTAGGAATCCGCTTCTGTAATCGAAGTGATCCCCTAAAGTTTAAAGTTTTGAGCAGCGGTGTAGTATCAGATTCCAAAGATAGTAAGCCTTTTCTATCGTGTGAAAGAAAGCCTTTTCTATCGTGTGAAAGAAAGCCTTTTTCGAGGATTTTATATAAATTTATATATCATAAATAAAATATAGGATACACATATGAAGATACATGATATGAAATATGCAAATATATGATATATGAAACTGAGATAGTTACCTTTCAGAAGATTCTAATGATAGTGCACAAATGCCGATGCTTTATTCCTCTGAAGGTAGGAGAAAAGAAAAAACTATAAAAAAGACTTATTAATTTATATTCTATTATAATACTCTTTTATTAATATTAAATTATTAATCAAAATGAAAGTTTGAAACTCATCTAATTAATTTCTTTGGGTTAACTCGAAAGAATTTGAAATGGGATAGATCTATGAGAAATCTAATTCAATTAGATATAAAATGGAAGACCAAAAGAATTGAATGAGGAGCCGTATGAGGTAGGAAACCCTCAAGTACGGTTCTAAGGGAAGGAGTTAACCTGCCTATTCTGCCCGGGGAGAACAGGCCATCCGACGGGGAGATTCTGAAATTGCGGAGGCTTGGTTCGACCAAGCCGCCGAGTATTGGAAACAAGCTATATCCCTTACCCCCGGTAATTATATTGAAGCACAGAATTGGTTGAAGATCACAAGGCGTTTCGAATCAAAATAAAACACTCCGTTTATTTTTTTTTTTTTTTTCTATGTTCTTATAATTAACTCTTTGTTGTTCCCATTAGTCAAATAAAAGGGATCATTTCTCTATTCTCTAGAAACAACCAATCCAAAAATTTCATTATATCCCTTCTAAGTATAAGATAAAATCGTTCTATTTCGTCTGGTATTTCGTAGGGATAAATAATAGTCGGATACAGTAGAGAATTCTATTTTTTTGCTATCAATTTTTTGCTATTAAAACTAATAAATAAAAGAGACCCTTGAATGACTATTCAATGGAATGACTAAATGCCAATATGTCTCTTAGTTAGTAATGTTAATGACTGTTCATGGAAT